GCACAAATCGGTTGAGAATATCAGAATCTGATGAATCCGTCCAGGCCGCTTTACTAATGGGATGCCCTAATACATTACAAAATTTATCTTTAGCCAACGACCCAATAATAGAAGAAATTGGAATTTTGCTATCCAATTTGATTCTAACATTATCTATTAGAAACGAGTTTTCTAGCATTTGACTACGGACCACTAAAGGATTTAATCGCAAACTTGATAGATAACCCAGAAACTCTAAATTATCTTTAGATAATTGATTTATATTTACCTTTTGCGATTGAAACCATACGGAAAAATAACATTGCCATAAATTAACAAAATAATATTTCCATTTATTCATCAGAAGCGGCGTATCCTTTGTTGCCAGAATGCATTTTCCGTGATACCTAACATAATGTAGGAAAGGATCCTTGAGTAACCCTAAGATCGCCGGAAAATTATTAACAAAGACTCTTAAAAACTGTTGTATTTTTCCATAGAATAAAATTCGCTCAAAAAAGACTTCATAAGATGTCGATCGTAAATGAGAAGACTGCCCGCGTAGAAAAAAAAAGATGGATTCGTATTCACATACATGAGAATTATATAAGAACAATAAAAATCTTGGATTCAAAATTGATTTTTTTTTAATATCAAAATTCTTCCAATTGCAATACTCGTATAGACAGAACCGAAAAAAATGCACAGAAGAGGCATCTTTTACCCGGTAACGTAGGGTTTGAACCAAGATTTCTAGATGGATGGGGTAAGGTATTAGTACATCTAACACATAATTCAAATGTGAAAATTTGTCTTCTAAAAAGGGAAATATTGAATGAATTGATTGTAAATTATCAGATTTTTTTAATGGTTTTCCTTGGAAAGAGGATCCCAATCTTAGGGAAAATGAAATTTCTCCAATCACTGCAAATAAAACAGATATCATTTGATAATAGAAAAGATTGGTATGCCCCATTTTGTTCAAATCCTTTGTGGAAATAATCAAAGGATTCTGTTCGTACATTCGCAAAATTAAGCGTTTCACAATTAGTGAACTATATTTTTTGTCATAATCCGGATTTTCCAAGAAAATGGAGCGATTTCTATTTAATCTATTTAAACCATGATCATAAGCAAGTACATAAATATACTCCCGAAAAAAAAGTGGATATAGAAAACTCTGTTGCCGAGCCCCATCGAACTCTAAATATCCTTGAAATTTCTCCATTTGGATTGAAATTCGATTTGAACTAAAAGTAAAGCCTTTATTTTCTTGAGTTCTGAAATGACACATAGTGCGATACAGTCAAAATAAGGTATTAGATTACGAAAGCAATAGATACCTCATAAACAGGTAGACTGCTAACCGGATTCTCTATCTTTAATAGGTTTCTGTTCGTTATATTATAGAATAACAAAACAATATGATTAGAAATCCTTTATTTTTTTAACCTAATCGCTCTTTTGATTTTGGAAATATATATATATATTTTTTATCAATATACTGCTTCTTTTACACATCCATCTCCAACCTAACCTAAACGGACTAGGGAAAAAATAATTAGGACTCATGAAAAAATTGATAATAACACGCAAGAAAAAAATTCCTTCCCATACCCGTATTAGGCACTAATCTATTTTTAACATTTAATTAGACCGGGTAATTTTTCAAATTACGAATGGAAGCTCGTTTCTTTTTTTTTTCCTGGAATCAGGAAAACAGGTTTTTTATCCATCCATTTATATTTATTCACTCGACCCAAATTGGAATTCTTTTTTTTTTTTTTTCGACACCGAAAACAAGGTTGTACCGATCAGAAAAGCAAAAAAAAATGTTATCTGAATTCTCCCTTGATACGACATGCTATTTTTTCCATTCATTCCTTTCAGGATCAGTCGTGGTCTTACAAACTCTACCGCAGATCTGGACGAATCCTTTTCTTCATACAAATGTGTAAAAGATGCTAGTCGCACTTAAAAGCCGAGTACTCTACCGTTGAGTTAGCAACCCCCCCCAAAAAAAAAAAAGAAAGTACTTCAAATATGTAGATACAACCAGAATAAAGAAAAAAAAGCACAATTCAGTCATGTGCGCGTCGGGTATAAATAGATCCATTTCTCTATGAGAGAATTATATTTGGTCGATACACTGTTGTCAATATGAGTGTGAATTTTGAATATAGCGAAAAGAATAGAAAAAAGAAATAAAAAAGTTTAACCCCGTGGTTTGTTAGTTCATACAATGAATGAAAACTAAGCCGAGTAAGGTAATCTCAAATCTTTTTATACTTTTTTAGACCCGTTTTTTATGGCCTTTCATTTTTTATGAATAATGAATAAATTTTTCATATAATAATAATATCTATATTAATTTGATTCAGAATTAATATATATATTAATATACAGTATTATTTTCTATACAATAAAATTTTGTATTTATACAAAAATTCTAATTTCTATAGATCCAAAATTATTTTCAGAAATTTGTTTATGATTATAAAAAATTGTAGTTGTTAGCAGGGTATTTTTGAGTTTTCGTACCTTAGGAAGAATACTAATAATAAATCGAAATTCTAAAAAATCAAAATAAATATGATAGAAACGAAAGAGGAGGAAAGAAAAGAGTAGATAAAATTTGATACCAAGCTATATATGAGTCTTTCACATCCTCTTTTTTATATTTCATTAATTCAATTTCGTTTTATTAAGACTTAAATTCCGTAAAAATACCCGCCTTCTTTGAAATATCATGAACTGTTCTTGTTGGTTGAGCGCCCTTTTTAAGGAAATCGAGAATAGCCGGAAGATTTAAATAAGTTTGATTGGTTATTGGATCATAAAAACCCACCTTCCGAAGATCTCTTCCTTCTCTTCGAGATCGAACATCAATTGCAACGATTCGATAAACGGCTCATTGGGATAGATGTATATGAATAATACCCCCCCTAGAAACGTATAAGAGGCTTTGGCCTCGTACGGCTCGAGAAAAAAAATGGAATGAGTAGAAGTTCACTCTCTATATAAAATGAAAATATTAAATAGATTAATAAAAACATGAAATTAATTAACCAGTATTGAAACCCGAAATATTTTTTTTAAGAAAAAGCGTTCGTAACATTCGTACTCTCGTAACTCAAGTTAAATAACTCTCAAATATCTCAACAGAGAATCTTTAAGCACTCTTTTTATTGAGCAGTCTCTAACCCTTTTTTTGTTTGTCTCATTTTTTAGAATCAATTTTGATTCTTCATTCTGATCTAGTTGTTCAAACAATTTAAAACTGGATTTCCTTGTTTCGGGATTCTTTATCTTTACTTTGAATCTTTGGGTTTAGACATGACTTCGGTGATCTTAAATCGTTTTATTAAAAAAGGGCAGCAACAAGCCCCTTATTTTGTTTATGATTTCTTTTCTTTCTATCAAAGAATCATACAAACGCTTGATTCACGCATGATAGACTTTTGATTCAAAGAATTTTACAATTTGAAGAAACTTTCCCCTTTCCATTGTAAAATTACTTGAAAGGGCTTTTTTTATTTTTATATAAAAATAAAAAGACTTACGAAGTTGTTCCAACTTATTGATTCGCACTAACCCTAGATCCTTACTCCTGCGAAAGGAATAAAAACTTTCTATTCTCCTCGAGCTCCATCCTGTACTCTTTTTTATATTCAAAAAAAAAAGCGTAGAACTCTAGTAAAATAGAACACAAAATGTCGAGCGAAGAGCACCTATATTCCTAATATAAAAGGTGGCGGATCAAAAAATCCACAGCAGATCATGTCCTTCAATTCAAGTCGCACGTTGCTTTCTACCACATCGTTTTAAACGAAGTTTTACCATAACATTCCTCTAGTTTGTGTAATTGATTCAATTATGGAATCATGAATAGTCATAGTTCAGTCAGTATATCGTAATCTATACTTTTTCTTTCTCTATGAATGGAATAGTGAATCTACGCGTAAAAGGTTCAGTCAGAATTAAAATGAATCCCATATTAGATTGTATATATGTAAAATCGAAATTTGAATAGAAATCTATATTTATATATATAAATATATATATCTTTTTTTATTAAAACTCTTAGAATCTATGGTTCTACCTTACTTAACCTACATCACACACAAATAAAAAAAAAGTAAATAGATTTTTTGTGAATTCGGTTGAAATAATGAAAAATAAGTTGATTCTTCTTTTCATTTCAAGATTTTATTCTTAAAAAAGATTGGATTTTTAAACAGAAAGAAAAAGATGGTGTACAAAGGCAATAGAAGATTGATTCCTTAATGACTGGATTCTGGGACGGAAGGATTCGAACCTCCGAATAGCGGGACCAAAACCCGTTGCCTTACCGCTTGGCTACGCCCCATTTCGATTTTTATTCAAGACTACTAAAAGAGTAATATTGCTATTGGTTCTTCGTCAATTCAATTTCAGCCAAAATTAAATATCGATTACATCGGTGCTATAGTTTTGACACGTGTAGATAATAAATAAAACTTACTTTATTGATCATTACATAGAATTCAATTAAGATATTGTATGAAAATATTATTTCTTTAATTCTCATAAGAGAATTAAAGGATTTTTGATTGAGTAAGTTCAACAAAGTCTTTTTAGACTCTCTTTCTTTATTTTTTTTCCTTATATAAAAAATATATTAATAACTCAATCAAAATGAAATTATCCACAAGAACACCAATTTTTGTTATGCTTAATATATTTAATTTGATCTGTATTTGTTTGAATTCTGCCCTTTTTTCAAGCACTTTTTTAGTCGCCAAATTGCCGGAGGCCTACGCCTTTTTGAATCCAATCGTAGATGTTATGCCTGTAATACCTCTTTTCTTTCTTCTCTTAGCCTTTGTTTGGCAAGCAGCTGTAAGTTTTCGATGAAATTCTTAATACTGTCTTAGAAAAATTCATGATTTTGATTCTTCCAACAATTCAAAAGATCAAAAAATCTTGCCGTAGGAACGAACTTTCAATTCAAACATTGGATTGAATTTTTTTGGTAGCCATATTAAATCTGGATCATTCTATTTCCGCAGTTTTATCCTCTTCTAAATGAAAAAACCTAATTAGATCCGAGTTCACAAAAAAAATATCTAGATATTTAGTCTAAAAATAGAGAATCTATTCTCTTTTTTTTTTAAGTAAGATCTTGGAGATTATGGAATGCTTACTCTCAAACTTTTTGTATACACTGTAGTTATATTCTTTGTTTCTCTCTTCATATTTGGATTCCTATCTAATGATCCAGGACGTAATCCGGGACGTGAAGAATAAAATTTTATTATTAATTTGTGGAAATGCGCGAATTTTATTAGGATTTTATCTATTACACATCATCAAAAAGAGAAAGGGAAAGAGAGGGATTCGAACCCTCGGTACGATTAACTCGTACAATGGATTAGCAATCCAACGCTTTAGTCCACTCAGCCATCTCTCCTAATCGAAAAGGGATACTTAATTAGGTTTCATTAGACAAAAAAGGGCTTGAAAAAAAACCTTCTCCACTTTATTCTTAAAAAACTTTCCTTTTTTTTTGTATAGATTCTTCTTTATATTACTTTAATATTATATATATATTTTCATTTTTTATATTATAGTATATATATATATATATAATTTATATAATTTCTTTTTTATTATATATGTATATTTATCATATATTTCTATATAAATAATATATATATTACTATTATATAACTTTTTTTATAGAACTTTCTCAGTAATTCTATTTACATAAAAAATGTAGATAAAGATTAGATAAAGAAAAGGCTCGAACTCGAAAGAGAAATAAATCAAATCACAAAAATAGAAATAGAGAATCCTTTTTTTATTTTGTCTCGTCCAAACATAAATAAAAGATCTTTTTTATTTTAATAGCCTGGCCTGGTCAGTCCCCAGCCGGGCCTTTTTTTGTTAAAGTTAAAAAGACCCATCCAATGGATTGTTAGACAAAAAAGATCTGAAATAAAAAAAATGGAATCCCCGCATGGAATCCCCGCTTTGACTAATTTTATTAAGTCTACGCTAGAATTTTCGAAATTTTTTTTTTTCAGATTTTTTCTCCCGATTACTTTAGTTCGACAAAAGGTCAATTTATATGCAATAATTGCATTGTAGCGGGTATAGTTTAGTGGTAAAAGTGTGATTCGTTCCTTTAACCCCTTTAATAGTTAAAGGGTCTCTCGGTTTGATTAATCTTCCGATCAAAAACTTTATTTCTTAAAAGGATTTAGTCCTTTACCTTTCAATGAAAGATTCAAGGAAGATTATAGATTCTCGTAATTTGTATCCAAAGACTCTAATCAAATGTCAATTTGGATTATGAAATTCCGAAACATAATTTTTTAATTGTATGACTATTTACAATTCAATAAGTATAACAAGAGGATCCATGGATAAAGACAAAAAAGTTTCTTTCTAATCGTAACTAAATCTTCAGTTCTATTTTTTGTTTGGTATAGAAAAAAGTGAAGCAAAATAGCTATTAAACGAGAACTTTAGTTTACTAAAGACATCGACATATTATATTGTTTTAGCTCGGTGGAAACAAAAGACTTTTCCTAAGGATTCCGTTAAATAGAAATAAAGAACGAAGTAACTAGAAAGATTGTTCGAATTCTCCTTTTCTATCTTCTAGAAGGATCATCTATAAAGCAAAATTTTCTGTGAAAGCATCCGGGCAGAAAAAAAGCTAACATAGGTGTTATGGGTCGAATTTTGATTTCGTTCCCATCTTATTTTATTTGGGAATTTCTCCATCCATCATAAAGGAGCCGAATGAAACCAAAGTTTCATGTTCGGTTTTGAATTAGAGACGTTAAAAATATAAAACTGATCCATCGACGTCGACTAAAACCCTTAGCCTTCCAAGCTAACGATGCGGGTTCGATTCCCGCTACCCGCTCTAAATTATAAACAGCCCCCCCTTTTTTATTAGAGACAATTTTCTCTATTAGAATTGTCTAATAGCAATTGTGTATTGAATTCACTTCAATACACAATTGCTAAAAAGATTTCGCACATTCTTTTTTTTAACAATTGGGAAGTCAAAAAAAAGCGAAAAGCGTCCATTGTCTAATGGATAGGACATAGGTCTTCTAAACCTTTGGTATAGGTTCAAATCCTATTGGACGCAATATCAATATAGATATAAATATATTGATATTTATCTATTATTTCAATTTCTATATATTATATATATATATATATATACTTAACTTAATATACTTCTATTTTTAGAATTTCTTAAAAATTTAATTAAAGAATCAAATTAACTAAAGAATCAAAAAAAAGAATGATCCATTTATTTTTTTTTTATTTCTCCTGAAGTAGAAAACGTTCAAGTTGCTCTTGAATACCTTCTTTCAAAAAGGTTTCTGCTTCAGGGGTTAATGTCTTGGTAGAGGCTATTATTTCTTGGAACTGAGGTTTATTCGTTTTTAAATAAGTGCGTAGCTGAACGAGAAATTTTCTTACTTGTCCAATTTCTAATCCATCCAGATAACC